GGTTCAACTCGATGTTGTCCAAAAAAAAGGAGTTAGAATACGGGTATGGGCTAAGTAAATCAATGGGCAGCCTTGGTTCTATTGAAAATACCAGTGTAAGTGAAGACCCGATTAGAAATGATATAGATAAAAACACTCTTAGTGGGAGTGATAGTGACAATTCTAGTTACAGTAATGTTGATCATTTAGTCGGCGTTAGAGACATTCATAATTTCGTACCTGATGATACTTTTTTAGTTAGGGATAATAATAGGGACAGTTATTTCATATGTTTTGATATTGAAAATCAAATTTTTGAGATTGACAATGCTCATTCTTTTCTAAGTGAACTAGAAAGCTCTTTTTCTAATTCTCGGAATTTTTGTTATCTAAATAGTGTATCTAATAGTGATGATCCCCACTATGATCCTTACATATATGATACTAAATATAGTTGGAATAAACACATTACTAGCTGTATTGACAGCTATTTTCGTTCTCAAATTTGTATTGATAGTTACATTTTAAGTGGTATTGTCAATTACAATGACAATTACATTTCTAGTTACATTTTTGATGAAAGCAGAAATAGTAGTGAAACCCAGAGTTCAAGTATAAAAACGAGTCCGGCTGGTAGTGAGTTAACTATAACAGAAACGGAAAATTCTAATGATCTAGATTTTACTCAAAAATATAGGCATTTATGGGTTCAATGCGAAAATTGTTATGGATTAAATTATAAGAAATTTTTTAAATCAAAAATGAATATTTGCGAACACTGTGGACATCATTTGAAAATGAGTAGTTCAGATAGAATAGAACTTTTGATTGATCCGGGTACTTGGGTTCCTATGGATGAAGATATGGTCTCTGTGGATACCATTGAATTTCCGTTGGAAGAGGAATCTTACAAAGAGCGTATTGATTCTTATCAAAGAAAAACAGGATTAACTGAGGCTGTTCAAACAGGCACAGGTCAACTAAACGGTATTCCCATAGCAATTGGGGTTATGGATTTTCAGTTTATGGGGGGTAGTATGGGCTCCGTAGTTGGCGAGAAGATCACTCGTTTGATCGAATATGCTACCAATCAGTTTTTGCCTCTTATTCTAGTGTGTGCTTCCGGAGGAGCACGCATGCAAGAAGGAAGTTTGAGCTTGATGCAAATGGCTAAAATAGCTTCCGCTTTATATGATTATCAATCAAAGAAAAAGTTATTCTATGTATCAATCCTTACATCTCCTACTACTGGTGGGGTGACAGCCAGTTTTGGTATGTTGGGCGATATCATTATTGCCGAACCCAATGCCTACATTGCATTTGCGGGTAAAAGAGTAATTGAACAAACATTGAATACGACAGTACCTGAGGGCTCACAAACGGCTGAATATTTATTCCATAAGGGCCAATTCGACCTAATCGTACCACGTAATCTTTTAAAAGACGTTCTGAGTGAGTTATTTCAGCTCCACGCTTTCTTTTCTCTGAATCAAAATTCAATCAAGCGGATCCTTAATAAAAAAAATATATTAATTAATCAAAATATAAATTATTATTTTTTTTTTATAAAACGAGTAGTTATTTAGTTTATAGAAATCAAAGCCAAAATCCATTCTACGGATTTTGGCTTGGTAGCATTTGATGACATAAGATTTAATTGTAAAAATAATTATGCGGATCATTTTTTTTTTACCGACATTCCCGATTACTAATCAGTAAAAACCTCTATCAAAAAAAAAAGAATGCATTCCTTCTTCCGCTAAATTAAAATTAGGCAAGGAGAATAAAGCGAATTTCGCGTTCTCTTCTTATGTGTATATAATTAAAATATAGAAAATTTAAAAGTGAAAAGTACAGAATCTTGCATCTTTCGATATTTTTTTAGAATCCCCAGTTTTACTAAGACTCCCTATTCCCGGATCGGATTGTAACAAATTTTTCAGGAAGTTGTAAGAAACTCTTTCTTTATTTTATTTCATTTTATGAAATTCAAATTATAAGACAAAAACAAGATAATAAAAAAGGCGATTATCATATATATATATATTTCATGTAGAAAGATGAAAAATTATATTTATTTAGTTCGACATTCCTTGCACTTATTTTATTATATTTATATATTTTTTATTATATCACATATACTCACTTAGATATGCTTAGTATAATTCTATATGAATTATAAATAATGATTATAAGATACCTTTATAACAATATAAATAACAATATAACAATAACAGGTAAAAATAGTAAATCCAGGTATCCATTTTATGACAAATTTACCCTCTTTTTTTGTGCCTTTCGTGGGCCTAATATTGCCGGCAATTGCGATGGCTTCTTTATCTCTTCATATTCAAAAAAACAAGATTTTTTAGATATCGATATGATGGGGCTAAATCTCATCTATTTTGTTTTTTTTTTCAAGATTTAGACTTAGACCATAACACAGATATCTATTTCTTAGAATAAAATATGTGATGTGGTTTCCCCCGAACATAAAGAAACTATTATTGTTATTCGTGTGTAAACATGATATATGAGTAAATAAATTATAGCTATTTGCAACGAAATCAAATCGGGATCGGGGCGAATGCCTTAAATGTAAAGTGAATATATCTATATGTATGTGGATATCTATAGGAAATCATGCGAAATGGATATTATTATTTTATATCTAACCAATTCGATGAATTACTCCTAAAATAAAAGTTCACATCAGAATAGTGCTAGTTGATGAGAGTTATTTCGGAAACACACAAAAAGTCAAATTAATTTGGGTTATTCTCTCAATTTCAATAAAATGCAACTAGATCTAGTATGAATTGGCGATCAGAACATATATGGATAGAACTTATAGCGGGGTCTCGAAAAACAAGTAATTTCTGCTGGGCCTTTATCCTTTTTTTAGGTTCATTAGGGTTTTTATTAGTTGGAATTTCCAGTTATCTTGGTAGAAATTTGATATCTTTATTTCCGCCTACGCAAATCATTTTTTTTCCACAGGGGATCGTGATGTCTTTCTACGGAATTGCGGGTCTCTTTATTAGCTCTTATTTGTGGTGCACAATTTCGTGGAATGTAGGTAGTGGTTATGATCGGTTCGATAGAAAAGAAGGAATAGTGTGTATTTTTCGTTGGGGATTTCCTGGAAAAAATCGTCGCATCTTCCTCCAATTCTTTATGAAAGATGTCCAGTCCATCAGAATAGAAGTGAAAGAGGGTATTTATGCTCGTCGTGTCCTTTATATGGAAATCAGAGGCCATGGCGCTATTCCTTTGACTCGTACTGATGAGAATTTGACTCCACGAGAACTTGAGCAAAAAGCTGCTGAATTGGCTTATTTCTTGCGTGTACCAATTGAAGTATTTTAAAAAATGAATTGAAACTGAAATGAAAAGAATGAATGCTTTTTTTCTTTTCAATAGAGAGATTATATCTTGTAGATTCTCTTTTTTTTTGTTTTGTCAATCAATTTTTCTTTTTATCCCTTTTTGTACTTCTTAATTACCAAACGATTGGGATGCTTATAACGATAGCTTTTTTGTCTTGTTTTGGTAGTCATTTTTTTTATCAGAATCACAATATTCTTCAGAAAATTCTCTCAATTATTCCCGGACTATGCGTCGTTTTTTTTTTTCAAAAAATTGGATATTTTGATAGAAAGAGAGTTCTTTCGTTTCCAAATCTGAATAATATTTGTTACTTGAAGGGGCTCTTTCATGCATTTCTTTATTGAAAGGGGTCACTCTCTTCGAATTTTAGCAAGTGATAGATTTGGAAACAATCTCTTTATTCGAAGTGGATTCTTTTTTATTCCATTTCTGTATTATTTATAAATTCAAGTACTAACCGCTGAATCATACACAAAAAAAGCGGGGAATAGATTCGTGGGCTCGATAACTTGTAATAGAACTGATCCTTGATAGGAATATTAGTTAGTATCGTATAGCGTCAACGAATGGGGTGAGTTCATTAAAAATTCAAAGACGGAAAAATGGCAAAAAAGAAAGCATTCATTCCCCTTCTATATCTTGCATCTATAGTATTTTTGCCCTGGTGGATCTCTCTCTCATTTACTAAAAGTCTGGAATCTTGGGTTACTAATTGGTGGGATACTAGGCAATCCGAAATTTTTTTGAATGATATTCAAGAAAAGAGTATTCTAAAAAAATTCATAGAATTAGAGGAACTCTTACTCTTGGACGAAATGATAAAGGAATACCCGGGAACACATCTAGAAAAGCTTCGTATCGGAATCTACAACGAAACGATCCAATTGATCAAGATGCACAATGAAGATTGTATCCATACGATTTTGCACTTCTCGACAAATATGATCTGTTTCGTTATTCTAAGTGGTTATTCTATGCTAGGTAATGAAGAACTTGTTATTCTTAACTATTGGGTTCAAGAATTTCTATATAACTTAAGCGACACAATCAAAGCCTTTTCCATTCTTTTAGTAACTGATTTATGTATAGGATTCCATTCGCCCCACGGTTGGGAACTAATGATTGGATCTGTCTACAAAGATTTTGGATTTGCTCATAATGATCAAATTATATCCGGTCTTGTTTCTACCTTTCCGGTCATTCTAGATACAATTTTAAAATATTTGATTTTCCGTTATTTAAATCGTGTATCTCCCTCACTTGTAGTGATTTATCATTCAATGAATGACTGAAAAATGATTCACTGATCCAATTAGAATGGTTGGTTGTTACTTTGTACATAAGCAAAACATTCAAAACTGTACTTATTCTTTTTACTCATACAAGGGATTCGATTCCTCCTATATTCTATTCCATTACAATAAAATTCTTTTAGTACATAGCAGAATCATAGATAGGGAACTATACTAGACTAAGAACCTACCTAATTTTATTGTATAAATTTTCGATACCAATGATTGGACCATGCAAACTATAAATACCCTTTTTTCTTGGATAAAGGAAGAGATTACTCGATCCATTTCCGTATCGCTCATGATATATATAATAACTGGGGCACCCGTTTCAAATGC